CTTCCCCCTGAGTTCAAGAAGCTATGAGGAGTGGTAAACTCTGAAAGGAAAGATGGAAACAGGGGAGTTGGCTGATAAAGATGGGCAGTAACGATTGCGTAATATCCATTTTTCGGCCTCGTCATCGAAAGCGGCTTCCAATTGCTCGGAAATTCTCAGCTATATGGGGAGCTTGGATGGTGAGCAAAAACAATTGATCAAGAAGTTGGTCAACTTTCGCATGAAAGAAGGTAAAAGAACGAGAGTTCGTGCTATTGTTTATCAAACTTTTCATCGCCCAGCTCGAACTGAACGCGATGTAATAAAACTTATGGTTGACGCTATAGAGAATATAAAGCCCATATGCGAAGTAGAAAAAGTAGGAGTAGCAGGTACTATTTATGATGTCCCTGGGATTGTAGCCAGGGATCGTCAACAAACCTTAGCTATTCGTTGGATCCTTGAAGCAGCTTTCAAACGACGTATAAGCTACAGGATAAGCTTAGAGAAATGTTCATTTGCTGAGATACTAGATGCTTACCGAAAGAGGGGAATTGCACGTAAGAAAAGGGAGAATCTTCATGGACTGGCTTCCACCAATCGAAGTTTCGCGCATTTCAGATGGTGGTAAAGTGAGACCGCATAAAGAGCTTTTCCTCATTCAGTCAGATTTTTCAGTAAGATATGGTTTGACCCTTTTTCTTTTTGTTTGAATCTTCATATAGACTACGTTCCTCATACTCCTCCCTTCATTCATTGAGTTGGAGGAATCCATACCATAGGAGGCCCGCCCGTTATGCATTGCATGAAAGAACCTTTCTTTGTATGACTTCTCTTTTGCCTCAGGTCGAATGAAGGAGATCAATCAAAAAAAGAGGCCATGAATGAAGAAGTAGTGGGCCTTTCACCCTCTTTCTTTCGTCTGACTCGGGGAGCTGATCTGATAAATGCACTTCAAAGGGAGGGAAGCTAGGTTTCCCATGTTGGTATGGCCGAGCATAAAAGATTTGGAAGTTAGGTCAAAAAGAAGAGGTAAAGAGAGAAAAGAGAACGGAATCGATAGCCCCGGCAAGAGAAAGAAAAGTAAGGACTCTCGTTTTCCGCATACGCATATAGGCTGTGAAAAAGAAGTCTACTTTTAGATTCTAATAGAGAAAGAGAGAGATTCGTCTACTTTCTTAATCTTAATAAGGTAACGGAACCAACTTCAAGTACTTCGTAGGACGCCGCCGTTTGCTAAGATGTGCTTCTACATCGTGAGCTTTAGTGCACAAGTCGTCGAATCCCTTAAAGGTTTTGGGCAGGAGTATCGACGACAAGTCGTGCCTGAAGTGAAGTTGTTCATGCACATCTTGAGGAGCTCTTGCTGAGTAAACTTCTGGGGACAGGCAAAAGTAAGGGCTCGCCACTTTGCAATGAACTCCGTGACAGGTTCATTATCCCTTTGCTTGGTCTTATGAGGACATGCCGGGAATTGATCCAGAGATTGGTTCTCTCGGCGGGTTGATCGACGTTCCTTTCAGCTGCGGGCTAAATAAGAATGGCTTCAACGATTGGATGAGAATACAGGAGCACAAGAAGGCAGAAATGGATCCTGCAAGTCGCCGGAAGACGATCCTACTCAAACTCTTCCAATCGACGTCTTCAAGAATCTCTCTTCTTTCTCTGACCTGGAAGGAAGAAGTCTCCCTCCCTTCCCTATAGGCTATAGGAGAGTGCAGATGCATTCCTTCAATTGATTCGATTGGTCAACTAATCCATGAATGGTACGAGTACTCAGACCGTCTGACTAGTCAATGAGTCTATCCCTAGACTCTGACCATCTAAAAGGACCTTCCCTAACAATTCTTCTAACCCGGCTCCTCCTAACTCATAGGGAAGACCAACTCACTGACCACCTGACCCAGGTGAAAGCGTAATTATCCTATAAAGGCATAAAAAGCTAGATGAATATTAGAAAAGAGCAAGAAGACGGTCTATTCCCAAACGTCTGCAAACCAAAGACCGGCCAGGAGCCGCTACTTGACTGATTCATTGCCTGGCATCATGAAGTGAACTAGACTGGCTTCGGTCTCTCTCTACATGAAGCACCCGAGCTTCATACGGGGTCTCATTAGGTTCTTTCCCCGGTCTTGCCGGCTCACCTCGACATTCTAGCCCCTCTTTCTTTCGTTCCCATCGGCATCTTAAAGGAAGTGAGCCATTGGCTATGGGGCACGAACGGTCTAAGAAGAAGTGACGGTGGATGTATCGAATGTGCACAGAGAAGGAGCAAAGCAGTCCCAATGCCCACAGATCTGCTATTGGGTTGTGACAGTGAATCAGATGAATAGATTGTATCTCTTTTTTTCAATCGGAATTGATAGAGCTGAATCCAATCCCCTAGCTAGGTTTGAAAGAAGACGCTCTTTGAAAGGTAACTGCAGTCGTCAGGGGCGTAGCCTTCGTAAGGCCTCCAAGAGAAATCCTTTCTTTTTTATTGTACTGAGCTAGGTAAGTATAGCAGTGAAGGAAAGCGGCGGTCTTCTCTCTTTCTACTTCATTTCTTGGTATACTCCATTCAGTTTTAACTGCTAATCTTAGGGGAACAGGAAAGCCGGCGACTCATAGGCAGGTGAAGCGGATAAGCAGGTAAACATTCGGGCAAGAAGAGGGTTTTGAATGTAGGGGCTTAGTAAAGAAAAGAGGCTACCTTTTTTCGTTTCAGTAAGACTGGGAAAGCGGAAAGCATGGAGAGGGGGCTGTTGACGCACCCGTTAGCACCGGATGAATGACGCAAAGTGCCTGAAGTCACGAGGTAAGGTTTTTATCCTTCAGGGCGATAGGCATACCAGAAGTTTAGGTCATGCGCGAATGCAGAAAGGGGACAAGGAGAAGCGCTAGTCCACTAACAACTGAACCCCTCAAGCGAACAAGTGGATCAACCTCCTTGAATTTGAATGTTCCCAATTCCATTTCCTATTTGAGCGCATGAAAATGCAAGATGGAGGCTTTTCTGAATGAAAGGAAGATCATCCCTTGGGAAAGAGATCGGCAATTCGCTCAGGTGGTTAGTTAGTTGTAATTGAGTAGGCAGTTCTTCTCTTTGCCTTTCAGCCGGCTAGTCCGCTTATCCCTCTGTGAGCGGAGATGGTGATACAGGAAGTGTTGTGGCTTTGGTGGAAGGCTGGGATGGTAGACTCTCTTTTAGTTTGGGACGATCTTTCCGATTTAGGAATGAACTATGGAATTCAGTCACTCGGGTAAGAACTTAAGGCATTGAAAGACGTGAACCGGGGTCGTTGGGGAAGAAAGATAGGGCATTAGCAGCTGAAACGAGAGAAGCCACTAACCTAACTGCCATTAGAGTCCCGAATCAAAGCCTTCCCTTGAACAGGAGCGAAAGCCAAAGGGGGAGGAGCAAAGGCTTAATTAAGTAGCCGCTGGTGTCGAAGCTGAGAAACTGCAGGATCGAACAAAGACCCATGCTTGGGAATTCCCAAGCAATCATTTGAAGCACTTTTTCTGCCTTTTTATATCATATCAAATTTACGGGAGTCCATATTTCATGAACAAAAACCAAATCTCTCTTCAATCGTTTCTCCCTTGAATTCCCACTTCGTCAACCCTTATTCGTTGATTGCATTCAGCAAGGGCTTCATAAGTGTCTAGCGAGCAGTGGTCGACTTATCCTTTCGAAGACTGTGTGAGATTGATGGGTGAACCCTCTGACGGTGTCGTGGAAGCTGATCCCGGTTCACCTCTCTCTTTCAGACCTCCTTCATACTTTCCAGGTCCGCCCCAGCCAAAAAGGGCAGTTCAAGACCCTTTAGCTCATCCCCTTTGATCAGGGCTCCCCGAGGATGATAAATGTAAGGATTCAACAAAGTGTGAACCAAGACTTGAGAGTCTGATTCAATCCAAATCTTTTGAAGCCTCGAGCCAAGGCAATCCGGAGACCAGTACGGACAGCCCAAGCCCAGAGTTCAGCAGTCAAGTTTGTAGCAACGCCAATTCTAGCTGCATAACCTCGAAGCCAGACGCCTCCTCGATCCCACTCATGTTCGGATTCACTAACCATTCCCTTTCTCTTTTTGCATTTCTTATTTCTTGGTCGGTCGCTTCCTTTCGCTTTCATGCGGAAGGCCCCCTACCGGCCAGAAAGAAAGAATTCTTTTATATAGTATAGAGCGTTGCGTTGGCTATGGTGCCATTTGCGAAGAAATGAGTTTATGCGTTTTCTTCTTAGTGATGTTATTGTCGACAAACGATGGGATCTTGATCGGATTCAAAGGTCGCTGCCTACTTACTTCTTTACTTCTCCACCTCACAGTCTATAGCCTGCCTGCCTTGGTCTGAGTTGAGAGGCTGAAGGGAAGATCTCTGATGCTACTACCAATATCAGGTACCGGGTGAATCATATCGAGCGAAGAACGCTACCTTGCTGTCGTATCGAAGCGATCGGGGAAAGAAGCTTACCCGAACCGAGCAAATGCTTTCACGGTCTTCTATTCCTGCTTCCTTTTGAAGAAGCATAGTAGCTGCTTCTGCGCACGTCTACTCTACTAAATAAAATAAAAGAGTGAATTTTCACAAGAGGTAGGGTCAATTGTCTATGAAACTGATTTCATGAACCCGCTGTCCCAATAGGTTCAATGGCGTGAAGGCCAGAGGAATCAGAGTCTGCCCCTGAAACCGAGATGACATCTAGCAAGCAGAACCGCATCGAGGAGACTTAGAGAGTCTCAGATTGGTTGGAAGCAGCATTCATGTCTGATTTCTCACCTTCTTCCCCGAACACTTTTCTTTGATTTGATGAAGCAGAAGCAAAAGGAGTTGAAAGAACGGAACTTAGAGAAGAAGGGCGTCAAGCAGCTCGAACACCTGTAGAGGAGCGAGCGGAACGAGAAAGAAAGAAACTTCCAGCATGAAATCGAGAAAGCCCTCTCTGAAAGCCCTTTCTTTCCGGCTTCAAGCCTTTCCTTCTTACTTCTTAGTCGAGTTCTATTAACATATACCCTCCCGCTTCAAGATCTAAACTTCCCTCCAGCTCAGGAGTAGGAGCGGGGACCTAACGATTTCTCTTTCTCTGAGGGACGCTTACAACGAGAACTCCGAATGAACGCAGAGGAGCTCCGGGTCGCCAGGGAGGAACTGCGCTGGTTAGAGGAGGAGACCGCGAATTCGGGCACACCAGCGGAGCCTTTTGGCGTCTCTATGGCACCACATGAGAATGGCTCATGAAGAAGAAGATCTTATTTTTGTTAACAAGATTCGTAAGAATGGCAAGCTCTCTCTGCTGGTGGCCAGCTAATGCTAGTGAAGCATCTTTTATCTTAGATTACTATCCATGTTCTGGCAGGTTCTACAATCCCTAAAGGGGTGCTTCAGGATATCAACAGAATTCTAGCATGATAAGGATCATAAACATCATTGGGTTGCCTGGCATCACATAACCCTTCCCATAGATGAAGGTGGTCTTGGGATTAGCTAATTCTATGATGTTTCGACTGCGTATGAACTCAAAAATGATTTAGACAAAAGTCTCTCTGGCCATCCTTGCTCTTTCGAAGCCGGGAGCTACTAACGGCTCTAATATTCTTTGATGCTGAATTGCAAATACCTCATAGGAGATGGGCATAACACGTCGTTCTGGCTGGATCATTGGTTCTTGGATGGTCCGATTATTGAGCACGCTATTGAGTGGCCCACATCTTTTTCCTTAATATCTGAAGTGAACGCGGAAGGTAATTGGAACCTTGATTGCTTGCCTCGCCCGGAGCTTGCTTGCTTTAAGATGTTGATTGCTCCTCGCCGTACCTCTGGACACAAGACTTTTCGCTTTCAAAGGACTTCGCCTCCTCTTGGGCACCCACTATCGTCCTTAGTTGTGTTGTAGGGGCCAGGCGGCATAATCCTGTGAGTCCAGATCCACATGTCATAACCTTTCTAACTGGCCTAAAGCTTAAAGACAAATGGCCATAGAGAGCTCAGACAGCTGCCAGCTAGCCTTGCACTTCCTTATTCACTCTTGAACTAAAGTAATGCTAGACTTAAGACTTGATCTCCTGCGCCTATTGCGATTGATAGCTTTTCCTTTCCCGCTGGTTTACTTGTGTCGGTTTCCCACGGGGTTCTAAAATAGATTACAGTACCTGCCCTTTCCAATTCAAAATACCCTGTTATTATTACCTAAAAAATCTAACCGTCTTAAGAACTTTAGAAAAAAGAAGAACGAAGACTTAACCAATCGACCAATGGGCCTTTCTTTGTAGGCGGCGAAGGGCAGGTTAACACTCCTCCCTTTGACCCTACGCATAATTCCATTTTTGACTTCCATGGTCATCCTATATTGCGAATGAGTCTGGACCATCTCCTATTGTAGTATCAAAATGAGTATGACTTTACTTTGAAGTTTAGCCCTGTTTCAACGGTATGACAACCTTCCCAATCACTCGGTTCAATCCTTACCTGAGGACTCCGCATGCACCTTCGCTTAACCTTCGATGTTGTCCGCATGTCTTTGAATGGGCTTATACACGCTCGTCAAGTTACACCTGAACTGCTTTCTCAACGCGCGTTAAAAGCTCTGATAGAGAACCCTTCAAATAGAGCATTTGTAAGTTGAGATTCCTTCCCTATGTTTCAAAGCTAGCTTCTCTAGCTATCTATACTGTGTGACCCACCTCCTCCCTTCGCTCTCTTGCTAGAGCTGGTTCTAAGCCCCTTCCCCACCGGCCCATTACTTCGATAGTTACCTTACCTATAAACAATTATTCCAAGTGAAACGATAAGCATGTTAGCTTGGGTGTGTGCTTAACTTAATGGCTGGCTCTCCTCAGTACCAAATGCTGAAGGTGGATATGCGGGCAAGGTCTGAGGTAGTCAATGGCCTTTTTTTTCTTCCTCACAGCTCCTTCTCTGCTCAGAGTAAAAGAGGCAAAGTGCTAACTACTAAGGAAAGAAATTCCCTAATCTTCCTCTCTCTACTGGGTCGTTGAGAAGGGGTCCCGGCCCTAACTACAGCTCTGAGTAACTCCTTGTCTCATTGATCCGAGTCATCAAGGAAAGACAGTAAGACGGTAATCCAGTATTTTGTGATTCTCCGATACTTGATTTTATCCTGGTCCTTTTGAACCAAATATTTTGAAACCTGGAGATATTTTTGTTTTTGTCTCTGCTAAAGCATTCGAGTCTTTACTTGAAGACTCCTCTCTCCTTCTTTCGATCTTCTCCTTCGGACCCTTCTCCTCGAATATTCTTTTGGTTCTTGGATTATAAGTTGGATTGAATCTAAGGTTTTCCCTAACCCTATATATCTTTTTTACCTTTATCGTCTAGGATTTCAGTTCTGATTTGAGTAGCTTGATCTTCTGCGAACAGTTTCCCTCCCTCTTCTTCCCATTCGGGTTGGGTTTACCCAAAAGTCAAGAAAGACACAATGGAATCTGATAAGTGAGATTTCGAGTAAGTGTTTACATAATCTTCTTCTGTCCGAAGAAATGATTCATCGAAATAATGAACCACCATTGATATCGACACGTCTGAGATCGCCAAATGTTCGGGAGTTCCTTTATTCAATCCTTTTCCTTCTTCTTGTTGCAGGATATCTCGTTCGTACACATCTTCTCTTTGTTTCCCGAGCCTATAGTGAGTTACAGACAGAGTTCGAAAAGGTCAAATCTTTGATGATTCCATCATACATGATTGAGTTGCGAAAACTTCTGGATAGGTATCCTACATCTGAACTGAATTCTTTCTGGTTAAAGAATCTATTTCTAGTTGCTCTGGAACAATTAGGAGATTTGCTAGAAGAAATACGGGGTTCTGCTTCTGGCGGCAACATGCTATGGGGTGGTGGTCCCGCTTACGGGGTCAAATCAATACGTTCTAAGAAGAAATTTTTGAATATCAATCTCATCGATCTCATAAGTATCATACCAAATCCTATCAATCGAATCACTTGGAAAATCCCTCTTCCCCCAACCCATTTTTTTTCTTTTAAAAGTAAGAAAAGGACTTAGACCATAAGGGGACCGGCACCAGCCTGCCCAAAACGGAAGGGACCTCCCCACTACCCACAACTGAACCGCTGGGGATACTCATTTCTAATCTGACTCAGATAGCTGTCACTGTCAACTAAAGTACTGTGCAGTACGCGGGCTCTCCCGGTAATAACCTCTTTCGTTTCGAGTGCATAAGCGCTATAATTGATATGATTTAGGTAGGAGAGTCGATTGATCAAGACTACCGCAAGAGCATATAGAGTTCTTTTCTCTGTACAAGGAATCTAATTTATTAAAACCCTTTCCCGCTCGGTAAGAAGCCTACTGTCCTACGGGAGTGTAAGAGAATTCCCTAAGACCCAGAGCCGACAGAAAGAAGCAGGCATCTGACTTGATCGCCCACGTATCAAAGGTAGTAGAATCCAATTCCTTTATCGATAGAACAGAACCGGATTCTAATTTCCCGTTCTTCTGTCCCAAGGGAGGTTTTTTCTAACCAAAGGATTTTCATTTTTCAACACATACCGGGTAAGGGACGAAAACTGGATAGCCAACCCGGAATTGGATAGCCGACTGATCTTCGGGAGGGGAATCTATCTTCTTTCTTTATAATGTACCTGCTGGAATGGCAATCGCTTAACGCACAACTGGGTAAGGGAATCTCATTTCTTTTTCGCGGATAGAGAAGGTAATCTTTTGATTAGGACACCTCCATTGTGAAGTACCACACGAGTCATTTTCCTTGGACAGCATTACACTTTCATTAAATACAGTCCCCTGCCCCTCTCTTCTTTTTTTGTCTAGCTTCAGGCTCGAAGGCTAAAGAGAATTCATACCTTCCATGATAACCCGATTCTAATATAAAATATTAGCGGGACTAGTGACTTTGCACTTTCTTCGTTACATTCAATCTGGTATGCTCTGGTCTAATTCCCCCTAGAACGCCATTTCTAAGATAAGAGAGGGGGAGGTATCTTCTCATTCTCTGCGACCTATCCATGTAAACCCCCTCCCTTCTTCTTTTACTTTGAATACGAAAGGTTCTTTGGAGCCCTTGTCCTTGCTTTGGGGTAGGCCCCTCTTCCCCTTGCTTTTCCTAAAGTAAAGGAAGTCCTTTTAGTCAGACTAAAGTCAGTCGGCTACTCAAACTCTTTAACAAGCGTGGCATCTCCTCGAGTTGCGAAAGAGGCTGCAGCTTCCATTTCGGATATTCGTTATGCTATTTCTTTTTCGTGTCGTGAGCTGCTCAGTACTCTCCTTCCTTAACTTAAAGACTGATTGAGGTGAGAAAGACGTACCGATTGAAGTCCCAACAGCCTTTTTTCTTTGTCAGATCAGAGGGAGATCTTTCTTCTCTTTAGGTCTGTAGCTTCATCTCTTTCTCTTCCCTGAGAAGGGCTTATGTAAACAAGACTAGCTGCTTCTTCTTTGCCTAGTGAGTTACCTAGCCTTGATTGTTGTAGGATGGAATGCTTATCCATTCGCTTTCCAGTTTAGCGGTGCAAGCTTTCTTTCCATTCCCTCTTAGTGTTTTAGGTTAGAAGGTGTTCCATCTGTCGGCTAAAGTTGCTTTTTCCGCTTTCAAGTCATCCGATTCGGTCTCTTCTAAGTGGTCCATTGGGGTAAGCGCGGGAGCAGCAATCCATTCCGTCGCTCTATTCAAGCCTAAACCGTCACTTTACAGAAGGTCTTAAAAATGCTTGTTTAATGTCCCAGCTTCTTTTGAATTAGGTTCTTCTCTATGCTAATTACTGATTGAGTTGGAAAAGTTTATTGATATGCCTTGCTACTTTGCTTCTGAGCTAACTGTCTAACTAAAGCTTTAAGCAACACAATGATGTAGATGAGCATAGCTATTTTAGCTATTATAATGTGAAAAACCTTTTCTACATTAATCACAGGTTAGCTACAGTCTTTGAATTTGGATCACGTAGGTGGTAAGCTAAAGCGAAGGACCTCTATGAATGCGGTGAGGTGAGCTTGATGATTGCGCTACTGGGAGATCGGAATAACGTAAATAAAGAGAGCTCTCTCCGGGCAGGAAATGATCTATTGAATAGAGAGAACTCCACCTCTGGAGAGGATACAACACATTGAAATAAAGGAATTGGTTGATCTCTCCCATCAGACAGATCAACGACACCGGGCATGGGATACACAGGCAGGAGAGTGACCGGGCAGGGCAGACCAGATGAGCGAAATTTCTTTTTTGCGAAAGCGCTGTACCAACTTGCGTACAAGATTTTATATGGATTGGATACTCTAGTCAAATCCTCTTCAAAAGTCCTTTCGTACAGGCTATTCGACGGTCTACTGGCTTTCTTGCTTATGCGAGACTTCGAACGCTAAGCCTCGCTTATGCACCGAGAAAGATCGTCGATAGGAAAGCTCTGTTACGCACCAAGACGGCCCCTTCTCTTTACCCTTCCCGTCTCCTACCTCAGTCCTTTGCTGGCCCATCTCTTTTCTTCTCGCTAGAGTTATTCAGAGGACCCGGTAGACCTAGACTCGAACGGATAGAATCGTCCCCCCCCTATTAAATAAGGCGATGCCGTTCCTTCACACCCGAAATGCTCACTTATAGAGCTTTAGAGAGTAGGGGCTTCTGCCGCTGTCATAAGAAATGCTACTGAGACGGAGACTGCTAATACTAACTAGACCGCGTGCGGATACCGGAGCTGCTTACCGATGGTCCTTCGCTTACTTCTCTGGAGTCAACGATGCCACTTTTTCCGTCACGGAAACTGCTGGATGGGACCGGCTCATATTGGCTTAATGCTCTCGTTCGTTCTCTCACGCGCCCGAGGATAGGGATTGCCGCTCGTGTCTTACTGGAGATATAGTTTCGTATTTAACAAAAAGTGCTAGGCTTGAATAAGAGAAAACAAACGGATGGCTAGTATCATATGTCAGTAGCAGTGAACATGACGCCAAGGCCAGGTAGGCGAAATTCTTCTTGCTTGGTCTTCTTTTTTGGGTATGTTAAGTCTTTGGTGTAGTACGGTTGAGTGAGTTCGCTTGATCTTTGCTAATTGGCTGACATTCTTATTGCTCTATACCAGTATAGAGTAAGAGCCGGTAGAAGACTCATCCGTCCTTGTGTAGGATCAGATTTGGGAGTCCGGGAAGGAACTGACATACTTAATGACAGGTGCGCTTACAGTCTTATATAAGGCATGCCACGGTATTTCACCTTACCTTCCTTTCCCAGGACTGAAAGCTGCCTAAACTGAACAAAATGTCTTCTGCTGCTATCTTAATCTGCTAAAATGGACAAAATCGGCTTAAAATCTAATGCTTGCTGGCGGAAAAACCTCTCTTCTCAAAAGAAGAGAAGAGCTCGCGCACTAGCATTCCTTCTCCAGATCGGAGACTCGATAGGTTTTTTTGCTTGAATCTGGAATGGCGGGACTGATTGACCTATGTCACTTCCTTGCATCAACAGAAATAAGACCGGCCCCATTATTCTATCAAAGAGCCTAGCAACAACCTATGCGGATAAGGCGAAAACAGCTCCTTCTCTAAGACATTTGGCATCTGTCTGTACCCTCTGTTCTCAAAAGCGCTCGTCGAAGGCTCCTCTTGGGACATTAAAATGCAAATCTTCCTTTCGCGAAGGTCTACTATGCTCCCTCACAGTCTCTAGCATCAATTCCATTCCTGGATATCACGACTATTGATTCACTGGGCAACGCTAAACCACCCTCTTATTCGTCAAGACCAGTGCCTGCTACTCCTACTGCTTGCCTGGGACTGGGTATAAATCCCATCTCTCGACGAAATGCTTTACTTTAATAAGAGCTCCTCAAAAAGAAAAGGGGTAACCTTTTCTGAAACTAAGGATTTAAAAGCTCTCCTACGCTTCCTCCTTTGCTTTTGCTACTGATGGCATACTTCACTAAATCAGTCTGATCTGTCTAAACGGTGCTTGTTGCGGCGAGGAGATATAAGCTGGTCCATCTATCTTGGAGTTTTATTTGAGACAAATGTGCCTGCCCGGTCTCATCTCGAAGGCAGGGACCAGTTATCGGGAATGGAGGAAGCTGAAAAGCTTCACTTTCTTACTTTCTCCTTTCTTATGAATCTTTATTTCTTTAGGGGCCTCCCTTATCTGCCTGTAAAGTTCCTTTCCTTCCTCTCTACCGTTGGTCTTTGTTTTGGCGTCGCCGAAGAACCACGTCACCCGTAGGCGGCAGAACCTTGATTACTTATGAGTGCCCTAGTTAGCTATCTCATCCAACCAATTCTCTTTTCTGTATGGTATGCTCTATGCAGTTTTTGTGCTTTTCTTTTCTTATTGCCTTATCCACTCACTTTCGTAGTCTAGTATTAGTCAAGAAACTTCCACTATTAAGAACTCTAAGGCATCTTTGAAGATCATTAACCGGTGTAGGATGGCAATTTGCTACTCGTATTAAGATGGCATTCTCGGACGGCCTTATCTATCTCTACTAAAAAACTTATGTCTCTCAATCGGCAAAAGTCTCCCCTTACCTCTTTCAAGATAAGCCTGTAAAGTAAACCCCCTAAAAAGAAAATGTCGAATAAGTGCCCCTCTCCCTCTACCTGTCGGTAGAGCACTTTCAGCCCTCTCGCTTCGCTCGAGCATCTTCCCATCCTCTCCTTATCAGTAGAGTGACTACGTTCCTCTCGCTACAAGTCTTCCACTCGTTCCCTTTCTTTCAAAAGAATTTTCCTTTTCGCAAGAAGCACCAAGTGGTATGGCAAGATAGCAGAGTTTGTAGTACAAAGTCTTTAGTGGCTCCAGCATATTCCAGCTTGTTTGTCAAAGCTCGAGAGGGTAAGTTGGCGATAGTGTTTGTGGATGACCTCATCATCACTGGAGACGACGTAGAAGAAATCCGTCAAACATCTGTTTTTAGTAGATCAGGAGAATAACGAAGTATGGGATTAAGGCTAACTGCTTCTATTGGCCTTTCTTTCCCGCCTAAGGAGAAGACCTGCTATAGCTGGTGGTTCGTCTTTCCAGCTTAACGAATCGAATCTAGCTTCCTCTCTTTCTTTTCATGTATTGATTGATGGACCTAAGCTAAACTTAGCTGAAGCTACTGGCCAAAGAATGACTTTCCGGATGAGCTCATCCTTCTTGAAAGGAAATGGTTGTTCTTGTTCCTGCCCAAGCTTTCGTCTTGACAAGAGTTCGTTCTTCCTGCCTGGGTAAGGAATAGAGCAAGGGGTCAGCCGTTTCCAGCTTAGCTTATAATAAAATGCCTTTTTCGGATCGCTTCCTCGCTTTTCGACTATGGGCTTTTAGAAAGCGAGAAATGCTTTGGTGATAAAGAAATCCTCGCCTAGCGCAAGGATGAAGTTATCTCCGCCTCCCTTGCTATTGACTGAATCCGGACGTGATTGAGGCAGTCCGGTCTAGAGAAGAGAGGTCTATAGTTCCGTTTTGTTGTTGTGCGGGGTTCCAGTCAACCGAGCAACGAATACTGGCAAAGTTCGCAGTTTACCGTCCCCATTCGGTGTTACCTGATCGCCAAAGCAGAACAACGACTGGATTAAAAGCCCGACACGACTCAGTGGTTTCTAAAAAGCCTACCGTGGCTGATAGCAAAGTCAAGTGCGATCCGAAGCTAACTGATGGCGCCCTTACTCCGGGTAGGAGAAAGCAAAAGGAGTCCTCCAAGGCGACTCTAAGATAATGAAAATCGTGGGAAAGACTTCGGTGAGAAGGGCCTATACTATAGTACAATGAGGCGACAAAACCAAAACTTGGCATCGTAGGAGAGGGATATACGACCTATGCTCAGAGACGGAGTTCCAGGGGGTCTTGGGCCACAAGCTAGACAACTAAGACTCAAATCTGACTCACCAGAAGAGGAATCGTTCCGTGCTTAAACATCGGATTCTATCATGTTTTCGAGCTCAACGAAGGGTCTCTTACCCCAAATTGATGAAGGGCCGTGACGTCTCGCTGTCTATGACATACCGCTAAACAGCAGGTAAGCTTCTACAGCCTACGACTCATTCCAGATTTTCATTTTGGGTCAATCTCCCTTTCTCTTATCTCCTCAATGATTGGGAAAGTAGCTTCGGGAATGTGAATCAATCACCATTTAATTTAAGGAACCATGAACGGAAACTACGACCTCATTTAAGAGAAGGTCAGTGTCCATTTCTGGGCCTGAGGGAGTACTCTTAAAATATTCTGATTCCTGCTCATACGCCCGATTTGAGACTTTGGTGTAAATCCCGACTTGATTTATCGGTTGGAAGGAAAGGGTTGTGGCAAGCAAGCCAAATATGGCTGCACCGTACCCGGTCTGAATCAAACGATATTGAGTAAGTACTGGCGGTCGCAGACTTAAACTTAAGATCGAATGAATAACAATGCATCTTGCCAACCAGTAGATCCAGAAGGGCCTCTTGATTAAAGATCCATTGGGATGCCCTTTTAGCTTAAGAGAATCTCGATATCCTGAGGCCGGTAAGGGCTTGTAAGGAAGCGCGCTATCTAATATCTAATCACGGGTGCTGGTTCTAGACCCATCTTTCAGCAGGATCACGAAAAAGAACTCTTTGAAGAGAAGAGACACAGAGCCAGGTCTGTACCGATGGCCTTTAAAGGAGAGGGGGAAGGTACAACAACTGCAGAGCTAGCCCATCCTTCTCACTTCACTCCTCTTACCCTAATTACCCGGCAGGCTTGGAACTGAAAGCCTTTGAAGTGGAATAGAATGCAAACTGTGAGGGAAAGGGAACAGAAAGAGTAGGCCTCGGAGGGCCAAGAAGCGAAGACAGTTTCCGTAAAGAGTTAACCTCGAAGGGCGGCCGCCAAGGAAAAGTAGAAACAGAGTGCCAGCCGGAAGAAGGAAAAGAAATGCTTTAAAAAGGTAAGCTGCAGTTCGGAATTTCCATCTAAGCTATCGAAAGATAAACACTCTCAACAGGAAGCCGCCCCATTCTATTACCAGACAAAATTCGGAGATCGAAATAGTTCAAAGTCTTGGTTAGCGGCTCGATCGGTAAGCTTGGTAAGAAGATGCTGACAAAGCTGGGCCTTCTACCTCTTCTGTTTAATGCCTCTCTTCAGATCTGTTTAGGGAAGGCAAGGGATCTGATTAGGCAGTCCCAAGGGAAGGAAGCGAAAGGTAAGCCTAGGCTAGGGAGACGGCGAAAGGGGTAATTGGGCTCTCATCTCAAGTAAGTAGCCGGTGAAGTAGTTCCGCAAAGAAGGGAGAAAGGGGTTTATACTGCTACGGCATCAGTTCTTCCATCTCTTTCTTCCCCGACTTGGGCTTACTCTTACTGCTTTAGGTAAATCCGTTGTGAACATTTACTTGCCTTCTTTTCTTTTTTTATTTTATAGGGCATTAGTTTGGCAAATCTCGTAAGTATAGACCTACCTAGGATAAAGAACTTCATTTTTTCGAGCTTTTGGTTAGCGGCTTGCTTACCTACCTACCTGATGACTGTATTCCTGCTTTCGATGCACCGGGCTCTCTCCTTGCCTTCGTCCCGCCGGGGCACATCCTTCTATGTTTGTTTTCCGGCTGACTCTGGTATGACTGTTTGCGAACTCCCAGCTCTTTTATTTACTGGCCGAAGCTAAGAGGACCCAATCCACGCTAACTAGTATGAGTTCATACCCGCTTTGAGCTTGAACGTGGCACTAAAGCTGAGCTCATGAAAGAGACTTCCGGTTATAAAAATCTTTCCTTTAGCTCATTTCCCGATTCGAGGACTTATTACTACTTCATTCTTGCAAGCCCACACCGAGAAGAGAATTTATGCAGACGAATACTAAACACTGTAAGCTGTACCGCCTATTTTGAATCTTCATCCCTTACCGGCGGCTTCGGAATCCAGTAGCGAGACATAGGTGAAACCGAAAAGTCGAAGTAGAAAGCTCGTACTTGATTCGCTCTCTTCCCCGGGCTAGGGCTTGAACTGGCCTCTACTCTACTTGACTTTTCCGGGGTTGGGCCTTTCTTTGCCAGGTATTCTTTTTCTTCAATTGAACTTCTCTCCGCCCATGCTTCTTTCCCTATTACCGGCATTGCTAATAGGTCAACGTTCTTTTCAGGAAGCTAGGCAGGAGCCCGGTGCCATCTCCAAACGCCTTCTCCCTTCTCTTCTGGACGAGCAATATCAATAGGAGTAATAGAGAATTTGATTTCCTTTAGGGCTATAGAGATATCTTTTCTTTCTATGGCATAGATTTCTTCTATTGGGGTGGGGGTAAGCCATCTAGTTACATTTTTTATGCAGTATCAAGTAAGCCAGAAAGCACTCTAGTCAAAGTCTAGAATATGGATTGTTCTCTTAATGGACTTTCTTTTCTTCTCTCTTGGAGCGAGTCGAGTTGGAGTGATAAGGGTTGAAGTCCTGAGGCTAGTAGGGATTGAAGTGAAGGTCTATCAGCAGTTTCATTTCCTCCAGCAATCAGCTCTTATCTCTTGGTGGTGAAGGGCGAGTTCCTTTCTTGCCCGGTTGGGTACTCGGTCTTCGAGACCATTCGTTCTCTCTCTTTTTCTTTTTCCGGCTAAGACCATAGATTTCTCAAAAGCTTCATCAGGAAGGATGGAGCGCCGTTAGCGAAAGCCGTTGCGAGTTAGCGCATCCCTTTTCTTGCTCCTTCGGTAAAGCTCTTAACAGATGAGGTAGGCAAGCATATCTTATTTTAAAATAAAAAAAAAAAGGCTAGTTTTCAAGCTCTTATCTTTTCTTTCTTCTTTCTTTCTTTCGGCAATGAATGATAAGCAAAAGCAAATAATAGAGATTAGGCTGGCTAGTAGTTCTAGTTATTTCTTATGGAATGGAAAAAGTTTAGACAGCGAGGTAATCCTACGTTGATTGGCTTAAAGTGCCAAAGAACGCATTATCTAAGCCTCCGGAAGTTAAATTGGTGATCCTCCTATCTTAGACCTTTTGAGTGTCTAAGTGAACGAAGTGGCCATTTGTTAAGGGACACCAGTGAATGGATTCAAGGGAGAGTTCGAAAGCGCTGACTAGTGAGTGAAGCCCGCTCAGCGTGCAAGAGCGTCTATTCTCTATTTAAATCTTAGATATAGAAGTTCCACATCGTTTTGACTCCTAGACTTCCTCTTCTCCTCCCCTAAAAGAGGTGTGGATGTCTTTTGGTGAGGCATGAAAAGAGGATTTGTTGAGAAACGGTTATTTTTTGAATTTGAGAGGGCTGGGCTAGTCAGAATGTAAAAAGCAACCTTGCTTGGTTGTCAGGGACGAAAGGGAAGAGATCAGGCCTAGCCATCCCATCCTGTTCTAACTCTTAATATCATAAGAGAAGAAAGCTACAAGGTAATCCTGGGTTACTGAAAAGTCGTCCGACTGCTCGGTGATCAAATCAGAGAGATTTTGACCGCTTTCTCTTCTCTCCAAACCCTCTCGGACTGATCATCTTTCTGGAACAAAGCAAGCTTAGGAATGAATCTAATGAAAATTTAGGTCTCTTTGGAAGATTCTTATTTCCTCTTCGGTGAAAGAGGGCAAAGGCGTGTGGGAAAAAGAATTCTAAAAGGAGAGAATCTTTCGTCCACCACACCAAGCGGGACAGAGCTAGACCCCTAAACAATTGGAGGTTCTCGCTCATCTCTTGGGATCCATATCATCTGAAAACTTTTCCTGTTCCATTAGCATAGCTAAATTTGAATAGGATGACTCAGTGTCAGGAAAAGTAAGTCCCCCTTGCCTTGATTGAATTTGGCTTCGCTGCGCCCTGAATCAATTAAAAAGCTTATTGATTCATCCCATTTCATTTAGGCGAGAGGGAGGCTGTCAGTCACCTGAGCTACAGATTTGTCGGTTGGGAGATTCTTGAAATTGAGAAAAAAGGCCCTCGAGTCCCGACCCACAAATGAATAGGAAGCGGGGCGAGGGTCTTTCATTCGAGAAAAAGGGATGCTCAGGGCCGGGCCTTTCGCAGCTTTCTAAAGGAGATAATTGAAGAAAGTTCTAGCTCGAGAGAAAAGAAAGATCAGATTTGCGTTGATTTTTCCAACAAAACTAAGGGCTTTTTTGTCTTTCTCATTCGAAGGGCGGGGTCCCACACTCTGACTTCAATGATGGGAACAACCTCCGCACTCCGGTGCTCCAATGAACAACAGTTCTCCGCCTTACTCTATTTAGAATAGTGGTCGATCCCTCGGGTAAGTTATGAATATAACTTAATGTTATGTTCACGCGGTGATATTCTTTCTTTTCAAGAGTACTACCCTGTACGTAACGTAGTCTATGTCTGGGCTTGACAGGAGATAGACAGAGGCGGTAGAGAGGTCTCCCAGCCCCGTTAGCATCTCCGATCCGAGATAAATAAGGGGTTACTCCGTTAGGTCTTTGACGGTCCGGAGCCGGCCGGTAATGGATCTACTTACCTTGCTTATGGACCAGCTGCAGAGCTAACCCTTGTTCTATTGGTTTGGTGGTTGCTACCAAAACGATTTCTTTATGCCTATCAAAGAACCGTGAGATGCTAATCCACGACGATAAGAGAAATTAGAAAGAACTTATATATGGAACGGGGGCGACCCGTGAAAAGACATCGCTTTCTTACTCGTGCAAAGGAACTTTTTCTTGGCAACTTGGAAAACTTATAACGATCTTTGTCCCACATATCACTAGTAAGATCGGGATCTTTACAAATTTTTCAAGCTTTCAAGGGTCACAATTAGAGCGGGGCACCCCTGCCTGAAAACGCGCTCTAGCGGCTTCTCCGTCAAATGTGCCCTAATCTCGACCCTTATCCTTTCTTGGTGGGGCTTGGGGTCCTTTCCTCACATCGGCCGTGGCTCTCTTAACTTAAAGGTTGTGAGCCGGATTATTCTTTCTATTCTTCCCCTCGACCTCTCTGTACCATCGACGCCTCGGCACCTCGCCTTCCAATTCCAAGAACGCTCGGTATTCTTCTCCTGTTTCTAATATTTCAGGGCCCATAATCGTCAAAAGCATGGCACTATCTATAGATTACCAACTACTATACGTAGTATAGTAGAATGTTGATGATAGGTTTTTTCACTGAGGGCATAAATAACCATTTTCGTTTTCTTTTCATAAGGTGTCAAAGGGATTCAAACTTCTCCTAGGAAATGAAATTACAACATTTTTCAGCTATAGCTATATAAGTTGCAACTTTTTCAATTTGACTAGTCGTCTCAGAAAGAAAAGTCAATTAGAAGAAAATGCATCTATATGAGATGCCCGTTTTTTATTTTAGGAGGACGACACTCACGACTAAAAGGAAATCTCGGGAGTTCAAATCCAATACCAATTAGAAGCTCGGTCACTGATAGTCTTCCCCCGACTGTATGATGACTAGACAATCTTCTTCTTCGATTACTCGTTCCGTTCCTAATGAAAGTAGTCAAAGGAGGAATTGAGTGCCAAAGAGTCCTGCACAGAATCGGAATGATAGGTCAATGCTTTGAGAAGAAAGTAAGTAGGCTCGCTACTAACATAGACTAGGAGGGAGGCACCAAAGATATTAAATATTAAAAAGGCTCCTACGATGAGAGCTATCGGATTGGCATGGAAGATAGAGCAGCGAAGGGAGCGGCACAGATCAAGGTGCAGAATACCTAATAGGAGATTGCTTTGTCTTACTCCCGAAAGGATTGGATACCGGAAAGGCCTCCAAAAGGCTCGCTACTATTGGTTGGTATTTTCGGTTCTCCGGGTGGGTGCTTTCCTTCCTATAGTTCGAGAGTTGCAGGAGCAATAAAGGAGCTTCCATTAGCATTAGTAGTTGGCACTCATCCCGCTCTTCCTTCCTCGAGGAATGCAGCAAGGTCGATTTCCGTCTTTCAGTATGAGTGAAGTTCCTGTTCTGGAATGAATAAATAAGAAAGCCTTTTCGAGCCCTTCAAGATTAGGGTTTTCTCCTTGGGACTTCTTTCTTCTCGACAATAGAGCAGGTGTATCGCTTTGATAGCTTAGCTGCTGTGTCACTTTTCAACCGTTGTTGAACAGGTGTAGTGTACCCTTTTCATAACATAGCAAGCATAGCTGTAGTAGTAGCTGTAGCAGGTCATAACAGGTCATAAGCAGTTGTATGGCTTTCCTTTCGTTTAGTAGAAAGATTACTTTCATAGCACAAGTAGTGCTTGAGTGGGAAGAGTTGTTCTTTCAAGAAGGAGTGCTTGAAGAGAGAGCTACCAAAAGGAGGAGCAGTATACGCGACGGTCTAAGCTTTACATAGTTGTCTTTGTCTCCTCGGTTCGGTACTCCCTGCCTCTTATTCTTCCTCTGTAACAGCTGCCTCGCTAGCGAAGGGTCTTCCAAGCCCTGAGGAAGCTGAGTGCTGAATTAGTAGGACCACTTCTACCACTTGCATAGCATATCGGTAGTAGCTACAAGTACAAGACAAAGAGCTAACTCAAGAACGAGCTAACTAAGCAAGGAGTAGCCCCATTTCAATCAAGAGTAGGACCTTTCCCATCTCAAGAGTCTCATCTAGTATCTAATGGTAGAGTCGGACCAAAAGATAGAGCGATAAGAGCAGCGAGTGCGTAATCAGTAACAACTGTTGCGAGCGCTTAGAAGAGCGACTGAAGCGAGGCCCCTCCCTAGAGCCCTAATGAACAAGCGAAATTGCAGTCAGGGGGAGCAATACGAAGGAATGGATGCACTTCAGCTATGGCGGGCGAGGTTCCTGATCAACGAAAGAAAGCCCGCGAGCTCATGACCTTTGAAAAATAGGGCATTCGCTCCTCACTCATAACGGAACTCCCCCCCTGAAGTGATAGATCTATCACTGTCGCTCACGTGAGCGACAGACCTGCTTGAGATGGAGGAGCACCACTTCTTATTTTAAGGAAAAAGGAAGCGAATGGAGTCTTCCTGAAACCGGGCGGATTCTCTAACATAAGGCTAAAGCAGCTCCCGTTCTGGTTCTATCTCTAGCTGAAAAACGATTTATTCGAGAACAAGGCATTCCATTCGTCGTAGCAAGATATCTACGGAGTAAGGCTAGGAATTGGACAACTAGGCTGCAGCTATTGAATGAAGAAGAATCGCTTGTTGGAGAAGGAGCTTTAAGCAACAGTGAAGCTACCAAACCCTTCTTTTCTTCCCCTCGCTTTCCTACTTCGAACAGGGAGAGAGGCTACTTTCGAATTTCTCGTTGATTTATTATAATTAATATCTTTTTAATGCATTTTTCCCGGAAAATGAAAAAGTTGTTGTTAACTGCAATTACTTACAACTACTATATAACAATAACAGCTTAAAGAATTCTAATTATCTATTATATAGATTACTTACAGCGTTCTTATCTATTTCTATTAGCAACTACAGCTATAGTAGTATATATGTATTTTGACTTATATTCTTACATGCTATCCCTTCCCAGACTCGTCCACGCGGTAGTTGACGCTAACGTGAAAAGAAAAAAAGCCTATTTACTATTTAGGTTAGGAAAGTGAAAGGCTAGACAAAAGAGAATCTCACTAAGCAAAGAAGATAGGAGCTAGACTTCATATAATTCTATTTGATCTCTATGGCAGCTAGAAAGAGAAGGGAAGCTCATTTATCGACAGCTATATTCTATCTATATTAGCTAGATTACTATTAGCTAGTTGCTATACACAACTCTTATGACCTAATTCCTCTTTATTTGATCTAATATTCATTCGATAGGGACTTTCAAGTAATAGGAAAGGATAAGGCAAGGGTAGGTACCACTACAGAAAGACCACAAGGGCTCAAAAGGACGGAGCAAAACCAATTGATACTAATGTAAAATCTTATCTTGTTCAAGGCCGAAGGTCTACCTCACTGATTGAATCTCGGTTTCTTTCTTTGGCGTAGATGTTTGTCTTCCTCTGTTAACGGGAGGGGGACTTCCTTACAAACTCTATTGTGAGAGGTTAACTCTCTCCTAGATACGCCAGTAAACCGGATCATTCCATGCAAAAGGCTATCGAATCAAGCCGTGCAAGAGCCAACCCAAGGAAATCTTACAGCAAAGTCAAGGGCAACAAGATGCCAAATCC